ATAGGAGTTAATCCGTATTAATTTTAATATCTGTGTCTCTTCGAATCTCCTTACCAAATCATCAAGTTCCATATAATGGAGAAATTTTGGATTTTTTTATGGAACCAATTGATTCTGGTTAAATCTCATTTTAGTTAGGTATTTCGTGCTTGGCTCTAATGAAAAATTGGAAATCTATGGAACGATTAAGGCAGGAGTTATTTATCCTATCACTTTTATTGACTTTATGACAAGAGTCAATTATTTCAATATTACTCAACTCTATGTTAAAGTGTAACAAAAAAGTGTAACAAAATACAAACAAAATACATATAATATAGAATCGGGAAATGTTTAGCTTATAATGATTTCAATTCGATATTCTAGAATATCGATAACAGTGACAACTGTTCAGTCTATCTGATATATAGGAAAACCACTCCCTATTTTTTTTATTTTGATTTTCGTAATCAGATGAAAAGAATAAAGATTCAAATCTTAACTTACATCATTTTTTTATCCATCTCATGAAAAAAAATTGGATTTCTTTGTTCTTTTCTTTCATCTACTTAGATCTATTTTAAATCAATGATGAGTCAATTTAAAAAGAAATACTTATCTTTTCTTTCAAACCTGATGCTTATTATCCAATATACAATTTTATTTGAATAAAATAATTCAATAATTATGTCTAAATACAAAACTTGTTCAAGATCAATTAGAAATATTCTTTTTTGAATGATTTTCTAAGTCGAATTTTTGGTATTCAAAAAAAAAAGTAGGAAATTGTTGAATCTATGCTATTGAGTTGCTCGAAGATGCAGATTGAAAAAGTTATTCGTTGATATCTTTCTATTTCTGTCTATTATCGATATCTATTATCTATATATATTATTTATATTTATATATGTTAAATGTTAAAGTATATGTTAAATGTTAAAGATGCTGTCTTGCTAAGACTTTTTTTCAGAAAAATTCTTCCACCTCAAATTCTTCCACATATCATATATAGAAAAGTCTAGATTACTGTGTCTATGTACAACTAAACCAATGACTATTCATGATTCTTTAATTGAATCAATTCCATATGGGTCCCAAATGAGAGGAATGTTATGGTAAAACTTCGTTTGAAACGATGTGGTAGAAAGCAACGTGCGACTTGAAGGACACGATCCATTGTGGATTTTTACATCCACCATTTTCCATTTATCTAGGAATGAGGGTGCTCTTGACTCGACATTGTTTATTCTGTTACACTCGAACCTTTCATTTTTTGTTGGGTTGTAAATAGTCCACAATGGAGCTCGAGTAAAAAGGATTAATTCATTTCTTGGGGGCAAGGATCTAGGGTTAAGACCGATCAAATGGAACAACTTCGTAAACGTATCTTCCATATATAGAAATAAAAAGGATCAAATTAAAAAGAAAAACTTGTTGTAATTGATCAAACTTTTTCGATGGAAAGTGTATCACGCGAGAATTAACTGTACATAGGATTCTTTGAGAGAAAGAAATCAAAAAAGGGTACGTTGCTGCCATTTTGAAAGGATTAAGAAGCACCGAAGTAATGTCTAAACCCAATGATTAAAATCAAAAGAAAGGATCGAAGAACAAGGAAAGACCATTTAAATTGTCTCGATAGTCTCAATAACTAGATAAGACTAAAGAGAATTTTTAACGAGGCAAACAAAAGGGGGTAAAGACCACTCAATAAATGACATTAACTGAAGATTTTTCCTTTGAGCTAGTTGAGAGTTAACCAACTTGAGTTATGAGTACGAATGGTTTTTTTTGAAGTAAAAAAAAAAGTAAAAAAAAAAACAGAAATCATAGTCTAATTTATTTTATAGGCCCATTTGTCATTGAATTTATTAGAATTGTATATATAGACAAAACTTTGAATCAAATCATTTTTTCTCGAGCCGTATGAGGAGAAAACTTCCTATACGGTTCTAGGGGGGGTATTGTTCATCTATATCTATCCCAATGAGCCGTCTATCGAATCGTTGCAATTGATGTTCGATCCCGAAGAGAAGGAAAAGATCTTCGAAACGTGGGGTTTTATGATCCCATGAAGAATCAAACTTATTTAAATGTTCCCGTTATTCTGTATTTCCTTGAAAAAGGGGCTCAACCCACAGGAACTGTTCAGAATCTTTTAAAGAAAGCGGAAGTTTTTAATGAACTTCCGTCTAATCAAACTTAATTCAATTAAAGAAAAAATCCAATTAAAGAAATGCCAAGGGGGGGTAGAAACTTATATATAACTTTGTATAATTTTTCTCTATGTGTTTTTTTTGATTTCCCCCCCCCCTTTTTTTTTTATTCGTATTTATTTATGATTCTTTATGGCGAATCCGATGGTCTAGAACGACAAAACCTTACTTTATTGATTTTATCAAATCCGGACATGTCCCTCAACCCTGTGGTTTTCATTTAGAAAAGGAATTTGACTAACCAATAAGGAATTCACTTTGCTTATTCCACTTAGATTGATGAAATACATTATGGACTAGAAAAT